TAGACGGCTTATTGGGATAGATATAGATGAACAATACCCCCCCTGGAACCGTATAGGAAGTTTTCTCCTCGTACGGCTCGAGAAAAAATGATTTAATTCGAAGTTTTGCCTATGTATCTAATTCTAATAAATAATAAATTAAATGACAAATGGACCTATAAAATGAATATCAATTAGACTATGATTTCAGTCTTTTTCTTCTTGAAAAATGAAAAAGAAAAAGTTCGTACTCATAACTCAAATCGGATAACTCTTAAATAGCTCAAAGGAAAATCTTTAGTCAATTTCATTTATTGAGTAGTCTTTACTCCCTTTCGTTTATCCCGGTTAAACTATTTCAAATTCTATTTGGATTCTTTAGTCGGATCCAGTTATTGAGACTATCGAGAGAATTAACAATTACAAAGGGTGTTTCCTTGTTTTTAAACCCTTTATTCTTATTTTTAATCATTGGGTTTAGACATTACTTCGGTGCTTCTTAATCCTTTCAAAGTGGTAGCAACATACCCTTTTTTATTTCTTTCTATCAAAGAATCCTATGGACGGTTGATTCTAGCATGATACACGTTGAATCGAAAATTTTGGATCAATTTCAACAAGTTTTGCTTTTGAATTGGAAACTTGCTCGAATTGGATCCTTTCAATTTTCCATATATTTACGAAGTTGTTCCAGTTGATTGGCATTAACCCTAGATCCTTGCCCCTGAGAAATGAATTAATACTTTCTGTTCGAGCTCCATCATGGACTATTTACATTACAACCCGACAAAAAATGAAGGGTTCAAGTGTAACAGAACAAACAATGTCGAGCCAAGAGCACCTCATTCCTAGACAAATTTAAAATGATGGATGTAAAAATCCACAATGGGTCATATCCTTCAAGTCGCACGTTGCTTTCTACCACATCGTTTCAAACGAAGTTTTACCATAACATTCCTCTAATTTGGAACCGGTATACCGGTATGGAATTGATTCAATCATGGAATCATGAATAGTCATCGGTTCAGCTGTCCATAGACATCGTAATCTATACCTTTTCTTCTATATATGAATATATGAAACAATATTTTTCTGAAAAAATCTTAGTAAGACAACATTTTGAACATATTTAACATACTAATTACTAATAGAATATATAGATAATAGAAAGAAAAAAGAAATCTATATATAGAAATATATAAATAAAATAATTAAATTAAAATAATATTAATTTATATTAATAATAATTATAGATATATATTAATATAAATAAAAATGAATAAGTTTTTGAATCTACATTTTCAAGTGACTTAATAGGATAAATTAAATGATTTTCTACTTTTTCAAAGATTCCAAATCATTAAAAATTTTTCTAAGTGAAATTCACTATTTAATTTAAATTAAACATCATTATTTAATTTGATTGGATTTGAAGAAAATTGGACAAAAAGCATCGCCTTTGATCTTTATAGGAAGATCAGTCTTTCTTTTTGAATTGACTCATCACTAATTTCAAATAAAAATTTGAAATAGATCAAAGAAAAAAAGAAAGAAATCCATTTTTTTTCATGAGAATGAGATGTAGAAAAAATAATGTAAGTTAAGATTTGAATTTTGATTTTTTTAATAAGATTACGAAAATCAAAATCGAAAAAAAAATAGGGAAGGTTTCTCATATCTATCAGATAGACTGAACAATTGTCACTGTTTGTTATAGATATAGTATAAATACCATACTATAGAACATGGAACTTGATCGTTTGTTAATGAAATTCAAGCAGACACAGATGCTTAAATTTCTAATTAATATAGCCTATGCCTATCCACCCCCCACTTTTTTTTATATTATGATATAGTTTATATGGGAATAATGCAGTATAAAAAGTGGATCCGCGCTGGGACGGAAGGATTCGAACCTCCGAATAGCGGGACCAAAACCCGTTGCCTTACCACTTGGCCACGCCCCATTTCGATTGCTAATCGACACTAAGAAACAATAATATTGTTATTGGTTGTTTGTCAACTACAGCCCAAATAAATATCTAAATATATATCTAGATATAGAATCTATCTATAGAATATAGATCTTCTATATCTATAGAATAATAGAATAGACCGGTACTAGGATTTTGATACATATAGATACAGAATTCAACTTAATTTATTGATCATTACATAGAATTCAATTAAGATATTGTATGAAAGTATGGTTTCTTCTATTCTCCTTTGAGAATTGGAGAATTTTTGGTTGGATGGATTCAAAGAAAAGAAGGATTTTTGTCTATCTTACCTTACTTTCTTTTTCCTTATATCAAAAAGGCAACCAAAATGCAATTATCTCCAAGAACAAAATGTCTGTTATGCTTAATATCGTTAGTTTGATCTGTATTTGTATTAATTCGCCCCTTTATTCGAGTAGTTTTTTCTTCGGCAAATTGCCTGAAGCCTATGCTTTTTTGAATCCAATCGTAGATGTTATGCCAGTCATACCTCTGTTTTTTTTTCTCTTAGCTTTTGTTTGGCAGGCTGCTGTAAGTTTTCGATAAGATCCTAAATAATAATATCCTAGAAAATGCATGATTTCCTCGAGAAAAAATTCTAACAATTGATAAAATAAAATCAGATAAGTTTTATAGTATAAACCCCTGATTCATACATTGAAATTCGTGGATAGTCACCATAAATCAGGCTTACCCCCATTTCCTCGTTTTTGAGCCTTCCAGCCATCCAGTCAAAGACCCTAACCCTATTAGGGTCTCTCACAATATCTAAATTTGGATATAAACGCAATTTTTTAATGAAAAACAAATGCATTTGTGACAATACATTTCTAGAAAAAACCTCATTTCTTGGTATCAAAATAGGATATGTGGTAGAAAAATGGAAGATCTATTTTCTTTTTTTTCTAAAAAATCATCTTGGAGATTGTGTAATGCTTACTCTGAAACTCTTCGTTTATACCGTAGTGATATTTTTTGTTTCTCTCTTTATCTTTGGATTCCTATCTAATGATCCGGGGCGTAATCCTGGACGTGAAGAATAAAATACAAAAGGTTTCCTTGGTTAATTTTCAAATTTTCTTAGGATTTTATCTATTCACACGTTTCACTAAGATTTTCAAAATTTGAAAAAAAAAAGAAATCAAAAATAATATAAATAAATTAAAGTTATATAAATAAATAAAGTCATCAACGGAAACGGAAAGAGAGGGATTCGAACCCTCGGTACGAATAACTCGTACAACGGATTAGCAATCCGACGCTTTAGTCCACTCAGCCATCTCTCCCGATTGAAAAAGAGAATTACTACATTACACATAATCTAAAGAGTTTTTATTTATCTCTTTTCTTTCTCTATTCTATTATTTCTATATAGAGAGATCCACGAATCAGGAATTTCCTTTATCTAATATCTAAAAGATGGACTCGACCGCGCCAACAATCGAACTAAAAAAAATAACCAAGACCTCTTTGTGTTGATTTTGTTCGAAAGGCCCTTCTTATTCTCACGGCCCGGCCTGGTCAGTACCTAGCCGGGCTCTTTTTTTTTGTTCCAACAAATTAGAATTATAGATAAATAATGATTTATCTGATTTGAAAGCAAAAAGGACTTTTTATTATATATATTATAATTATATTCAATTGAATATAAAATATTCAAGCAACGACAATAAAGAAGAAATACTATTTACATTCTTTTCTTGTTATACTTATTCTATTTTACCCGAACTAAAAAAGAAACTATCAATTCTTCCACAATACATTTTTTCCGTTATGATTTTAGTGTTTTTTTGATCCGTATCTAACTTCTTCAGCAAAAGAGAAAACTTTATTTATTTAACTTTAATTTCAATTTTGAATTAAATTGAAATAAATATTTAAATAAATAATTAAATGGAGCCTCTTTTCCAAATCTCATTAAATTTGAATCTACTCATGAAAAAGTCCAGCACTCTACATTTTGACAATTCTTTGATAATCCTATCTTGATCATGCTCAATTATCTTGCTAGACAAAAGGTCCATTTGTATACAATAATCATATTGTAGCGGGTATAGTTTAGTGGTAAAAGTGCGATTCGTTCTATTAACCCCTAATAGTTAAAGGGTCTTTCGGTTTTATTCATATTCCGATCAAAAACTTTATTTCTTAAAAGGGTTTAATCCTTTACCTCTCAATAAGAAATTCGAGAAAAAAATACGGATTCTCGTGATTTGTATCCATGAATCACTTATAAATTAAATTGAAAAGTTGGATTATGAAATTGCGAAACATAATTTTTGAATTGGACCAAGACTTACAATTGAATAAGTATGAGTAAAAGATCCATGGCTAAAGATAAAAGATCGATTTCTAATCGTAACTAAATCCTCCATTTTTTCTTTCTAAAAAAAGAAATTGGAGCAAAATAGCTATTCAGCGATGACTTTGGTTTACTAGAGACATCGGCGTATTGTTTTAGCTCGGTGGAAAAAAATCCTTTTCCTTAGGATCCTCTGAAATAGAAATAGAGAACGAAGTAACTAGAAAGATTGTCAAAATCACCTTCTCCTAGAAGGATCATCTAGAAAGCAATTCATTTTTTTGTATTCAAATAAAAAGCTGACGTAGGTGTTATGGGTATAATTTTGTTCATTTTGTTCACATCTTAGATCTAAGAATTTACTCTCCTTCCATAAAGGAGCCGAATGAAACCAAAGTTTCATGTTCGGTTTTGAATTAGAGACGTTCAAAGCACTGAATCGACGTCGACTATAACCCCTAGCCTTCCAAGCTAACGATGCGGGTTCGATTCCCGCTACCCGCTTTTTCTTTTTTTCTAAATATTCTATTAGAATTCTATTCTAAAATATAGATAATATATTTTATTATGATTTGAGATTTCATTACGGTTAGTGAATCATTGAATATACAATTCCAAAAATGATTTCACGTATAATCCGACTTTTTTGTTTTCAACTCAAGAAAAATAAAAATACGAAAAAATAAGAATGAACGGCGTCCATTGTCTAATGGATAGGA